CTCAACTAAAAAAATAAAAAAAACAACATAAAAGAAAAAACAACCAACACACCAAAATGAAAAAAACCACGAAACAACGAAAAAAAAAAAAAAGAAAACAAACGAAAAACACCAAAAAAAATATAATTAACACCCAAAACTAAAACATCCAAATAAAAAATACCAGGAACAAACTTATAAACAAACCGAGCATAATGATCCATAAAAAACTTACCCTTCAACTCCAACAAAAAATAACGAAAAAAATAATTAAAAAAACAAAAAACAAAAAACAAATAAAAATAAACAACCAAAAACTCAAAACGATTAAAAACTAAAGAAAAAGAAGAAAAACTAACAAACCACCAAAAAGTAAAAACAACAGAAAAAAAAAATAAAAAAAAACAAGAATAATAAAACAACTTACTAGAAAACCCTACATAATCAGGACCAAAATTCCCCACTCGAAACAAACACAATATACGATAACAATAACAAAAAGTCAAAAAAATACCAAAAAAATAAAAAACAACCAAAAAAAAACCAAAAGAACCATAATAAAAACGAGACATAAAATACTCCTTACTACAATACCCACTAGTAAATAACAGCCCGCATAAACAAACAACAGACAAAAAAACCTGAAACTGCACCAACACAGAAACACTAACCCCGAAAAAAGAATAACCACGATAATCCTGTTGACCAAAATTAACAAAAATCACATAGCCCATCTGCATAAATAACAAACTCTTAAAAAAAGAATGACTAATCATATGAACATAAGAAACATAATGCAACCCGCAACCAATAGCCAAAAAACAAAACCCAATCTGTGACATAGTACTCAAAGCCACAATCTTCTTAGCATCCTCCTCATACAAAGAACAAACACCAGAAAAAATAACAGTAAAAAAACCAACATAAAAAACTACCAACAACACATCAGAATTCAAAGTAACATAAACATAACAATCCATTAACATAACACCAGCAGTAACTAAAGTACTGCTATGAACCAAACAACTAACAGGAGTAGGAGCCGCCATAGCCTTAGGAAGCCAGCTACCAAAAGGATACTGCCCACCCTTAATAAAAGCAGAAACAAACAACATAAAAACAACCAAAGAACCAAAAAACTGATAAGAAATACTACCCAAAGAAAACAAAACAAAACCGTTAAAAAACAAAAAAATACAAAAATCCCCAATACGATTAGTAAAAACAGTACTTATAGCCCCCCTACGAGAAACAACATTATTATAAAACAACACCAAAAAAAAACTACTAATACCCAAAAAATCCCAAAAAATTAAAACCATAACAATACTACCACTAAAAACAATTAAACCAGCTATACTCAAAACAAACAAAAACAAAATAAAAAAAAAATAAAACAAACGAGAAACACCAACCATATAAAAACATCCATACAAAAAAACCATAAAAGAAACCAATAAAAGAACAAACAAGAACAAACAAACCTCAAAATTATAACTAAAAACAACACTAAAAAAATCACTAAAACCAAAACAAAAAATTCACTTACCATAAGGCAAAAAAAACAAAACTAAAACCAAAAAAAAATAAAAAACAACCACATACCAAACAAAAAACAAAAAAAGCCAAAACCCTTTTTATCGTAAATAAAAAATTCTAAAATAAACTAAAAGACCAAAAGACAAATTCCTGCCAGCAGACAACAGACAATACACTAAATATACTAAATCTTTAAACCGAGACCAATCCTAACACCCCAAATATTAAATTTTAAACTTTAAACTAACCCAGCAAAGTTAAAAGCAAAAACACCTAAAAAAGTTTTCAAAACTTAAAAATTAACTCAAAGCGCAAAAATCAAACGATCTGCAATCGCCTATATTAAAATTATACTAAACACCCAAAAAAACCAAATCAACTTACCATAATACCACTCCATATAAAAACTCAAAACAACATAAAAAAAAAACAAAAAAAAAGAAAACATACCATAAAAATCTCTCTGAATTAAAATAAAAAAAATAACAACCTCCAACTCAAAAATAACAAACATCAAAACAATAGAAAAAAAAACAACATTAAAACCAAAAAAACCAAAACCAACACAATCAAAACCACACTCATAAGAACTCAACTTATTATAATAATACTCCTTATAAGATAAAATAAAAGAAATAAAATACATAAAAAAAGGAAAAAAAAAAGAAATAAAAAACAACAAAATAAAATTAAAAAAAAGAAAACAAATCCATAAAAATAAAAAGATCATATATATTAATCCCCGTAACTTTCCTTTCGTACTAGCCCCAACAAAAACAAAAAATATACAAGATAAACCGCTCTGTCTCACGACGAACTAAACTAATATCAAGTTAAATTTTTATAAAAGAAGAACAGTCTCAAAAAAAATAACCTCTCTCTCCAATCACAAAAAATATACAACATCGATGTAGTGCAGTACAATAATATAAAAACTACTTATGTATCTACAACCCTGTTAACTCCGGAGTAATTTTTAAAAATAAAAATAGTAAAAAAAAATTTTATAAAACCTATCCCCAAGAAACATCCAAAAAATAAAAAAACAAAATTTAAAACAAGAAAAAAATTTCCGAAGACTTATCTTTGTAATATTACAACCAATAATTTTTAACAAAAAAAATAATTCAAATTAAATAAAAACAAAAAAACTGTTAAAAACTCCATTCATACTTGAAACCATTAAAAAAACAAATCACTTACGCTACTTTTATGCCATCACGCTAAGGCTGCCATTTAATAAATCATAGAGCAGAAGACAACTTTAAAAAAAAACCTAAGTTTTTAATAAACATTTAACAACAAATCCAGTTCAATAAAAAAAATTAAAAAACAAAAACAACATAACACAAAAAAATACTAAAGCAAAAACTATAAATAAGTTGAAAAATCAACTTAAAAAAAAAAAAAAAAAAAAAAAATTTACCAAAACACAATTCAAAAATAAACAAAAAAACTAAAACACCACATAAAACAAAAATATAACTTAAACCATATTACAAAAAAAACAGAAATATAAATACGTTATATCAATACCAAGAAAAATATTATTAATTTCGTAAAAAAAAAAACAAATTCTTCCTTAACATTTAAATTCTATTATTCATTTACCAATGATAAAATCTTATGCTGGTATGCAATACCAAAAAATAAAATAAAAAAAAACCTAAAATTTTTAAAAATCTTTTAGACCACAACCAAATATTTTTCAAATTTAAACTAAAAAATTAACTCAACAAATGACCCACGGATCACCCCTTCCAACACTCTATAGAAGTCAACTCCATAACAATAGGCATAAAACTATGATTCGCTCCACAAATTTCAGAACATTGGCCGTAAAACAAACCACAACAAGGAAAATTGAAAGAAACCTTAGTCAATAAACCATTCATAGCATCCATCTTAATAAAACACTTAGGAATAGCAAAAGAATGAATAACATCAGTAGAAGTACAATAAAACCCGACACTGACCCCCACTGGTAACACGCAGCGGTTATCCACATCAAACAAACGAAACTCACCAGAACTTAAATCATCCAAAGACTTCATAAAAGAATCAAAACACAACTTCCCACTACCGCCATACTCGTAACTCCAGTACCATTGATGACCAACAACTTTTATAGTAAGCTCAGACTGACGGGATATCCGCCCTTGATATTGAATTAACCAAAACCCAGGAGCAGCTATGATAATCAAAAAATTAACCACCAAAACCTGCAAAAACAATTCAATCATACGACTATCACTACGTTTTAAATTAAATTTAAAAGAATTACCAAAAAAATAAACAATAGTTCTAACTAAAAATATAATAAAAAAACCGAAAAACATAACATGAGAATAATAATTATGAATATAATAACAACAAAACACATAAAGACTACCAGGAACAGGAAAAATATAATTCTGTAAATAAATTATTAGCTCAAAATCCTTCTGTTTGGAAAACAAAAATACCTAAAAAATACTAAAAAGCCAATAAAAAATTATAACAACCTCTGTCTCATCAAAACAAAATTCTCAAAAATTTAAACTAATATAACAAATAATTAAATTATATTTAACAAAAACATACAAACCAGAGTCAAAAAAATATAACTTTGCAAAAAAGCAAAAAAAAGCTCAATAGGAATAATAAAAAACAAAAAAAAAACAGAATAAAAAACACCAAAATCCAAAACAGTAAACATTAAAAAATGACCAATCAAAAAAATAATCCTAATACGTAAAATCAAAGCCGCACCACTTATCAAAAAACTAAGTCAATGAGAAAAAAACATAACCAACCTAGAAATTCAATTCCAAGAATGATCACACTCAAAAAAAACCAAAAAACTATCTAAAGCCAAAGTAAAAGTACGAACGCCCAGCCAAGAAAAACTAGTGACAAAAAACAAAAAACCAATACAAGCCCATGGCCTAAAAAGAGGAAATAACAAACCACATATCCAAAAAATAACAAGAATAAAAACAACAAACTTAAAAAAAACACTAGACTGAAATCCTTGATGATTAAAACCTATAATCAAAATCTTAAAAAAAATTCTCAAAATATCCAAACAATTTATTTTACATAATTCTATATAAAGCAAATAAACAACTAATCAAAATCAAATAACAAAAAACAAAAAAATTACTTAAAAAACCTGTATCTTTTCAAAATACTATTCAAATTTAAACTAAATAAGTACAACATAAAAACAACAAAAAAAATCCCAAAAAAATAAAAACCAACAGGTAATAACAAAAATCACCAAATCCATATTAATAAATCAAAACGAATACGAGGATAAGCTCTACGAGAAAAAACAATTAAACAAACAATAAAATAAAAAAAAAGAAAACTCATATCAAAAAACACCCTAGAAGCCAAACAACTAAAATATAATAAATTACCATACTCTCCAAGAAATAAAACAGCAAAACCAATACTAGAATACTCTACATTAAAACCACTAACTAACTCACTTTCACACTCAGAAAAATCAAAAGGAGCACGATACAAATCAATCAAAATTAAACAAAAAAAAGGAAAAAAAAATAAAAAAAACAAAAAACAAAAACTAAAACACAAACAAAATCTCTTATTAAATAACAAAAAAATTAATAAATAAACAGAAAAAGCAATCTCATAAGAATAACTTTGAGCACAAGCCCGCATCCCGCCAATACAAGAATAACCCCTACCTCTAAAAACACCAGATAACATAACAAAATAAACAGAAACCCCTATTAAACAAAACAAAAAAATACCTGAATAATCAAAAGACATAAAAAAAAAAAAATAAGGCAAAGTAAACCAAAAAAAAATCATCAAAATAAAAGCACACATAGGTATAAATAAAAAAGACACTCAAGAAGAAAAAAAAAACAATAACTGCTCCTTCTTCAACAACTTGAGACCATCAAACAAAGCTTGAAACAGCCCACAATAACCAACCTTATTAGGACCAACACGACATTGAGTACCCCCCAAAAAATGACGTTCTAACAAAGTTAAAAAAGCAATAGACTGCAAAATAAAAATAATTATAATAACATAACCAATATAATAAAAAAAAAACAAAGTAAGATCCTAAGAATTTACAATTCTTCATTCTATATAAACTAAAACTTTACCAAATCTAGAGACAAGTTTCCTTACCTCTACCATACTACAACTTACGCCCCTTTAGGCCATTGACGGATGGTTTGTACCACCTTATTTATTAAATTCACCAAAACACTAAAAAATAAATTACTTTCTTTTCCAATTTCAAAAAAAATAAAAAAAATATCCAAAGAAAATTAACAATAGTAATACATGCAAAAAAATTTATAAGCCAAATATATATCTGTTTTAAAACTAAAAAAGTTTAAAGCACTAACAAATAACATAATAACAAAACAATCATACATGTGCCAAAAAAATTTACCAATAAAGAGGGCTATCCTAGCACATATTCCAAAGAAAAATCTAAAGTCAGTCAATATTCTTTCGGTTTAAACACAACTTTACTCCCGAATTAATAAATTTTGATTACCTGGGTACTAATCCAGTTCACAAAACAAATTTTAAACACTTATCCCAAAAAACATAAAAATTAAAACATTTTACAAAAATAAAATTAAAAAATAAAAAACACAAAAAATAAACATCACAACAATTAGAGTTAAAATTTAAAATGCATAGCCGATTATTCTGGAACATTTATAAAACAAAGAAAAAACTACCGATGTACAAAAAATTACATACTTAATAAACTAAAAATAAGTAATACTATCTTAATACAACTAAAACCAAAATCAAACTTAATATCATAAAAATAAAACATAACCTTATCCACACCAAAACCTTTAATACTAAAAAAGAAAATCAACAAACCAACCACACCAGAAACTACACCAAAACAAATAAAATAAAAAAACAACATAGACTCAAAAAAAAAAACATAATAAGACAACAAACAAAAAAACAAAAACTCAACACTCAACATAACAAAAATCAATCGATCATACTTAAAAAGAAAAAATAAAAATCTAAGAAAAAATAAAACTACCTAAAGAACAACACCTTTTGATTAAGAATCAAAAATTCTAAAATTAAAATATTTCTTTAAACACAATAAACCTTGAAAATATGAATCTCACAGACTTTTAAATTAATTTATCCTAATATGTTATAAAGAAACCTAAAACCTACTGATCAACAATCAATTATACTAAAATATACTAAAGAATCTAGCTTAAAACCAACCGCGCTTAAAACGAGTATACTTATTATACTAAAAAGCCACTAGTGTATAAAAATCCCATGAATGCAAATCAAATATAATAAAATTATAATATATACACATACGACATAATAAAGAATAATTTTTTTATTAACAACTTTTAATACACAGTAATAATTATATTAATATGTATATACATAAAAGAACATATACATAAATATATAGTTTGGTTTATTTTATTAATTAGTTGGTAGTTTATTATTTATATACTATTAAATTCAATTACCATAAGGGGAGTTATTATATAATTTTTTTAATAAAAATTATATAATACTCCCCTGGGAATTGAATTTATTTTAGTAATTACTAGAAGTAATTACTAACACTATATTATAGTGTATATTATTATATTATTTATAATATAACACAGCTAGAAAAAAAAAATTTAAAAAATCAAAAAAATGCAAAATAAACAAAAACAAACACATATAAATTAAGGATGAAAAAAATAAGCAACAAGATAAATACCTTATAACTAAAAATTACGAACCCCAAACATATAATAAACAAAATATAAATCCTCACATTCACTCTAAGAAGCGTCAATAATCAATAGATATATCATAAGATTGAGTATGATATCAATTAAAATTAAATAATTTAACACGAATAAAATTAATAATAAGAAAACAAACACCAATAAAAACATGAAAACCATGGAGACCAGTACCGATATAAAAAACACTACCATAAGAACTATCATTTATAACAAAACAATTACTTCCATACTCATAATACTGAAAACATAAAAATCCACCACCAATAAAAATACATAACAACAAAAAAACTTCACAATTAGAAACATTTAAACACAAAAAACGACGAGAATACTTCAAAATATGGCTATTCATCATCAAAAACAACCTAGCTACTCCATTATAACCCAAATAATCGGGGGACAAAATACCCACCGGGCACCAAGAGCCCCCCAATCAAGTTAAAGGACACAAAGAAAAATCTAAAAAAGTTCAAAAAATAGAAAAAAACAAAGTCAACTCACTAAATAAAAACAAACGAAACCCTTGAACAAGCATACGATAATCAAAAAAAGAATATTGACCACTAATATCCTCTAAAACAACATCCTTAATTCACAAAAAAGACACATAAAAAATATATAGAAAACAAATAAAAACAGAGTAAAACATACCTATACCTATAAATAACAATAACCCGCAATCAAAACCTACCAACCCAGCCCTAAGCATAAATGGGTAATAACTATACTCCATCTTATGGTATTTACGAAACTTTAAAAAAATTATATCCTTAAACCAACAATACCTAAAATTATTATACTTATTATACTAAAAATACAACTAAAAAACTTAACAGTAAAAAAATTAGTTAAACAAATAAAAAAAACAATAAAAAAATACATAAAAGTATACATCAAATTAAAATAATCAAATGGATAATCAGTAGGATAATGACCAGCCCAAGTCAATCAAAAAAAAACCCAAACAAAACATAAAACAAAAAAATACAGAATATTATCCAAAAAAGTATAATAACTACCAGGTCAAACAAGAAAAACTAAAACAAACACAGACATAAACATTAAAACAACACCAAAAAACTTACTAGGAACAGAACGTAAAATAGTAAAAGCAAACAAAAAATACCACTCAGGAACAACATGGGCAGGACTAGCCATAGAGTCAGACTCAACAAAAATTATAGGATCACTCAACCTAAAAGAAAAATAAAGACTAAACAAAACCAAAAAAAAATAAAAAACTAAATCAACACCATCCTTAAACCAATATCTAGGAAAAAAATGAATCTTATCATAATCACCATGACAATACATAGAAGATCTAGAACCAGTAAAATGCAAAAAAAACAAATGAACTGTAACCAAAACAAACAAAAGTCAAGGTAAAATAAAATGAATAGAATAAAAAAACTTTAAAGTATTACCACACACACTAAAACTACCTCAAATTCACCAAACCATATATTTCCCTAAATAAGGAACAGAAGTTATCAAACTAGTAATAACAACCGCAGCCCAATACCTCATTTGCCCTCAAATCAAAACATACCCAGTAAAAGCAATACCCATCAACAAAAAATAAATAAAAATTCCAGTCAATCACACACCAAATAAACGATAACTACCAAAAATTATCCCCTTAAAAATATGCAAATAAATAAAAAAAAAAAACATAGAAGCACCGTTAGAATGCATAATACGAACAAGTCACCCCATATTAACTTCATATATAACATACTGAACGGAACTAAAAGCATCCCCAGAAGTATAATAAAAAGTCAAAAAAAAACCAGTAATAACCTGAGACACCAATATAATACCCAACATACTACCAAAATTCCATATATAAGTTAAAGTAAAACTAGCCGGCAAAAAAACTAAAGAATTAAAAAAAATAGACAAAACTTTGGAAAAATCCCCTAATCCAAAAATAGAAATTTTAATTTAAACTAAATCCAAAAAAAAAATATAATCTAGCTGATCCGTAATCAGATATAGTCCTATCTATTTATATTTTCTACAAACCACGTATATATCCAAAACCTCCTAGCCCAAACCTGGCCAAACTTAATAATAAAATAAGTACAAAAACAATCCAAAAAACATAATAATAATTAAAATCATAATAAATAACCAAAAAGTTACAATCAAAATAAAAATAAGAAAAATCAAAACCAAAAGAAAAAAAGAACAAAAAACAAACTAAAAAAAACAAAAAACAAAAATAATAATAATTATAATAAAAAATAAAACTAGACATACTACAAAAATAAGTCAACAAAGAAAAAACACCACTTAAAAAAATTAAAACAATAAAATAAGAATACCACACATGCACCCCCAAAGACATATAACAACTCAAAAATAAAATACCCAAACACGTCATAACACAACTCTTTAAAGGATCCCAATCCAAAAAACTCAAACAAAAAAACAAAAAAGAAAATAAAAACCTAAAATACAAAAAATACAACAAAAAAATAGAAAAAATCTTTAGTTTTGAAAACTAATAGTTTAAATTAACCTAAACCTACACTTACTATAATAACCATATCCAATACGACGATACCTATAAGAAGGATTATCCTTAAAAATTATATTTCAATATAAACCAGTATTAACAAACTCTTCACAAAAAGAATCGGGTAAAGGTGGGACATTCAAACCATAAGCTGGACTATGATGATTATAAAAAGAAATACTTAAAAAACGAGAAAACAAAACAGAATCAAACAATAAATAATTAAAAAAAATAAAACCAACAAAAGTAACAATAGATCCTAAAGAAGAAACAATCTGAAACATAGAATAACAATCGGGATAATCCAAAATCTTACGTGGTATACCCTGTATGCCAGCAAAATGCATAGGAAAAAAAGTCATATTAGTTCCAATAAAAAAAAAAATAAAAACAGCCATCATAGCAGAACCGTCAAAAGAAATACCATACAAATAAGGCAACCACAAACAAAAACCACAAAAAATACCATATACAGCCCCCAAACTTAAAGTATAATGAAAATGAGCCACAACATAATAAGTATCATGCAAAACAACATCCAAACTAGCAGCCCTCAAAATAATACCCCTTAAACCACCAACAGTAAATAAAAAAATAAAACTATAAGTTCAACACCACAGAGGCTGAATATTCTGATTAGAACCAAAAAAAGTACCCAACCAATTAAATACCTTAACAGCTCTAGGGATAGCAATAATCATAGTAGCAGCCCTAAAATAAGTTCGTGTATCGACATCCAACCCGGCAGTATACATATGATGACCCCACACAGAAGTACCCAGCACAGCAATTCAAATAGAAGCAAAAGTTATACTAGTTTGACCAAACAAACGATCCTTATCAGTCAAAAACAAAACAGCTTCTCTAATAATGCCAAAAACAGGCAAAATAATAACATAAACCTCAGGATGCCCAAAAAACCAAAATAAATGTTGATACAATAAAGGATTTCCGCCCTTACTAGTATCATAAAAAGAAGTATTAAAATTACGATCCAATAATAAAAATAAAAAAGAACCAGCCAAAACAGGAACAGATAAAACAAGCAAAAATGAAGTCAAATAAGAAGTTCAAACAAACATTCTAACTTGATCCAAAGTAACCGCAGTGGAACGTATATTCTGAGTAGTAATCATAAAATTAATAGCACCAAGTAAAGAACCCAAACCAACAGTATGCAATCCTAAAACTATAGAATCCAATGATAATTCAGGCTGACCCTCAACACTAAGAGGAGGGTACAAAGTCCAACCACCGCCAGGACCACTACCTACAAAAAAAGACTGATACACCATAAACAAAGATACAAAAGTAACCCAAAAAGATAAAGCATTAATACGAGGAAAAGCTATTTCAGGAGAACCCAATATCACTGGTAACATCCAATTTCCAAAACCACCAATCAAAATAGGCATAACCATAAAAAAAATCATCAGAATCCCATGTATAGTCAAAACAGAATTATAAACCTGACCATTGCCAGAAAATAAATATCCACCAGGTCTAGAAAGCTCAATACGTATAATCATAGAAAGTAAAGAGCCGCCAAGACCAGCTCAATAACCCAATATAATATAATAAGTTCCAATCACCCTATGATTAACAGTACTAATAATACTCTGCTTCATATGATTTCCAAAAGTCATTCCTCAAAAAACATTCATATTAAATAACAAAAACAAATCAAAAAAAATTATATATTATAAAAACTAAAGGCAAACAAACAACACTACGACCATCAAAAACATAACCAACCTTATTACCGAGCAAAAAACCTACTAAAATATACACAGAATAATAAAAAGAAACCAAATAATAAAAAAATAAAAAAAAAATACCAACATAACAAACAGAACTAAACCAATTTAACATCAAATACTCAGAAAAAAAAGAAATAGATACAGGAAAACCAAAATTAGACATCATAACCAAACAAAACATCAAACAAAACAAAACACTGACATTAAAATAACCACGAAGATAATATACTAGACGACTATTAGAAATATGATAAAACTCACCAATAAAATAAAATATTAAAAAAGAAGTATAACCATGAGCCAACATCATAACCAACGCCATAGACTTACCATAATAAACCATACTCAACTCAGATAATAAAACAAACCCCATATGACAAATAGAAGAATAAGCAGCTAAAGACTTACAATCACTTTGAACCATACAAATAAAAGAACAAAAAACCATACTAACCAAAGAAACAAAAATCAAAAACTCAAAACTAAAAAAACTTAAAGACTTACTTATACGATAAACACCACAACCACCAAGTTTCAACATAATCCCAGCCAAAATTATCCTAGTACTAGTTGGCGACTCCACATGGACCTTGGGCAGTCAAATATGAACAAAATATACAGGAAACTTAACCAAAAAACACAAGCTAAGCAAAAATACAAACTCATAAGATATAAAAAAATCATAATAAACAAAACTCAAAAACCAAAAAACACGCCTATACAAAAACAAATAAGGTATACCAAAAAACAAAGTATAAAAAATTAAATAATAACAAGCCCTAACCTTCTCAACCTGACGACCATAACCCAACAAACAAAACAAAACAGGAATCATAGTCAACTCATAAAAAACATATAACATAAAAATACTACCTGAATAAAAAAAACAAACACTAAAAAAAACAATAACACAACTATAAAAAACAAGACCACTTAAAATCTCAGATACACAAATAAACCCCAAAACAAAAACACTCATAAAAGACAAAAAAACAAAATTAAAAGAATCAAAAAAAAAAAAAGATCCACACCAAGAAAAATCAAAAAAACCAAACAAAACAAAAATTACAAAAAAAACAAAAAACAAATAAGAACAAGAAAAAAATAACAAAACAACAAAAAAACTAAAAAACATACTACAAAATCCCCTGATTACAAATCAGACATTTTAAAATTAAACTAAAATAGCACTAAAAATAAGACAAAACACTAATACAAAACAAAACATAAACAATATAATCATAATACTTAAGACCATAATTATATCTAGATATAGAAAACAAAAAAAAAACATAACCAAAACTCAAAGCTATAATAGTTATTAACAACAATAAAAAAAAATAATAAACACCAACATAAAGCCCAGACCCAAACAACAACAATACCTTCAAAAAAAAAGTCACACTCATAGGAACATTAAAAAACACCATTAACATTTCAACACCATAAAATCTACAACCAAAAACATAAATATACCTAATAACAAAAAACATAACAAAATAATAAAAAAAAAACAAAACATAAACCTCATTAAAAGAAAATATCCCTAACAATAACAACCAATTAAAAGACTCAGTAGAACCCACAACTAACATATCCCGATAACTTCGCAACAAAAAAAAATGAAAATAACAAATAAATATACCAAAAACCAAAAAAAAAAAAAAAATATCTCTACAAAAATTAACCAAAACAACAAAATAAGGCAACTTCTGCAAAGTCAAAAACCACAAAACAAACCATTTCTCCATACTACCTAAAACACTAAAAATCCAAAAATGAAAAGGGGCAGAACCAGACTTTAATATAAGAAAAAAAAACTGCAACTTTCAACTATCAAAAACCAAAAAATAATAGCCACAAATCTCCTGAATCACATAATAATTAACTAAACTCCCCCTCATACCAGCACAACTACTAACCAAAAAAATAAAAACAAAAGTACAAATAACAAAAACACTCCACCAAACAATATAATCCAAAACACAAAAATTAATAAAACACGAAAACAAAAAAAAAGGAAAAACAAAAAACAACAAAAACAGGCGGAAAACCCAAAATTAGTTTAGAAGACTAAAAATAACCCGTTAATAATACAAAATCTTTTGATAGAAAATCAAAAATAATTAATTATACTAATATTAC